TTACCTTCTTCCTGGGGAGGGGTCTCTAGCACATTATAATGCGAGCTCGGATGCGGATTCCCTTAAATTAGATTTCGTGAGATTAGATGGGCTGGGCTATGTCTTCGGTCTGGATGAATGCGAGTGCACGAAAGGTCTGATCGGCTCATAGGTGGAAGACACTACCTTGAATTAGCTCTTTTCCTCTTTCTTTTTCACAAGCATGAGTAGGACTTATAGTCTTGGAAAAGTCACCCGACTAAGCAAAGAAGGAGGACCTAGTTAAGGAAGAATCGACCGAAGTCAGAGAAAGTGAGCCAGCCTTCCGGAAACGGTGAATTCATAATATAATGTCCTTCTTTTGACGTAGGTTAGGGTTTCCTTTATGTTTTCCCAGTAGTCCGCTTTCCCCTTTCCGAAAAGGGTTGGGGTTTGAATTCCGATTCCCACATACACCTCGATTTTGATGCCGCCGGTCGGTCATTATTATCTACCCGGGGCGCAAGGAAATCCCGGAAAAGCAGAAGGCCGGCTGGTCGTGTAACTTAACCAGTAATGGCCCGGTTCTCGTCCTCTATTCGATCGAGCATGCATTTAAGCCTTTCTTTTCTGATCGTGCTTAAGATTCAGATTATACTAATGCTATAAAGTAAAATAACCCGGTTAAATGATTTTCGCCCCCACCGAGATCTTCGACGACACATATTTCGATCGGTTCTCGACCATAGATATAGAACAAGAGCCAGCTGAAGGTGAATTCCTGGCCTTTGCGTGTGACTTCCACGATCTATCTTCTTGTTTCGTGAGTTCTTTCCTTCGCGGTTTTGCTCCCATTCTTTTCAGTCTTGTAATAGTCTTTGCCTTGATGTGTAATAGCCTAGCTTAGGGCGGAATTCCTTCTTTCAAGACTCAGTCTAAACCCCTCCTGAAGTTGTCTTCATTTTAGATTCCTTATCTCTTTCGAGTGTTGGAAGTGGTGTGGTGGAGCGCGGTCCTTTTCTTTGAGTTGTTGAAATTCCCACCTGCCTCAAAAAATTCTTTTTCTTTCTTGCTTGGGGTGCAGTCCCATATCGCTTAAGCTACCTTTTCCTTGAGGAAAGATTTCCGTATCGTGAGGGCTCTTTCTTATTGATTCATGCGCATCTACTTCTTCTTCTTTGACTTAGGCCGCTCCGTGCCTTTCACAGACAGGAGAGAGGATTGCTACTGGCTTGCTTCCTTGATTGACAGACTGGCTACCAACCGTGCTACAAAACTTCAGCTTGATTGACTAAATATCGTATGATAATGCACTTTCTCTTCCGTCTTTCTTCCGGATAGAATTGGATTGACAGACCCCGAACAGTGCAGGTTGGCGGACAGGGTACGGCTAGAAGTTTACTGAGAAGCGTGGAGCTTGCTGCCCGGTGGTGATTGAAATCAAAAAATGACCTCCAATCTTAAACCCGGGAATCCATTCGCTACCGCTCCTCATACATCCGCTTTGATCTTACCTCTATTGCTTTCCTGACTGGCTAGAGGAATGTCTTTTAAATCAACTAGCTAGTTACTCTGCTTCGCACCTTTTCCTTTCTGGCCCCTCTATAGCTCCTCATTTCGGTCCTTTTCAAAGTCCTTCCGGTGTCTAGCATCTTCCGCTCCTAGTCATCCCACCGACTCCGGATATCTCAGTCACTTCCTCAGTAGCTGGGGCTTGACTATGAGCTGTAGTCTTTTTTATGACTTCTTTCTAGTCTTCTTTTTACGGGACTGCTTTTTGTTTGATCCTTTTAAGGGATAAAGTGCCAGGGAGTTCTTTTGGGAGCATAAGGTGAGGACGCTAGTTTAGGCTCCACTTGACTTCCATTAGACTGGATTCAAAGAGGCTTTGGTGTTCCATAATAAACCTGAACTTGTAGCTCCGTCAGCCGGCTCCATCAACTGTGCTGTCAGAAACTGGAACTTTCCTCTATACTCTCTATTTCTAGCCCCCTGAAATTAACAGATTTAGGGGAGGAGAACAACTTCATTACTGGTGGTATCTTCACGAGGGATTGGAAAAGCTATTTCTCTAACCAGAACTTTCGGGGTTCCGTAGAGAGGAGATAGAAAAAAAGTCTTTTAAAGAGGGCAGCAGAAGCGAAGTAGAGGAGACCGGAAACTACTTAGCTGTCAACGACGTCCGCTTTCTTACAAATCTTTATGCGGGTACACCTTCGAAACATGAGACTAAAGACCTTTCTTGAGGCGCTTTAAGAAAAGAAGCCAAGCCTCGCGAACATACATGCACCTTCTTTGAAACAGGCTGTGCCTCATCCCGATTCTTCCAAAGAGAAAAGATTGATGAACGAAACGAAGCAGTGCCTTTTCCATCCCCGACTGAAAGGGAGAGGGCTTCTCGCCCGATCCGAATAATCATATATAGTATACTACCTTTCTTAACCTTAACCCTAAGCACAATAAAGTAGCCTCAATGCAGCACTATAACTAACACTAATACTTGTTGACCTCCCTTAAACTACCGGAACATAAGCAGGTTTCTCCACCCGGGTATGTAAGAGCGGCTCAATCCAGGGCCCCGCCCCTGAGTCTTCCCTTGTGTGATCCAACAGATGCTTCCTCCCGAAGGGCTGCTCATTTTCTCTCGAAAACTACCTCCCCGACTCCTACTTCTTTGGATCACTTCACTCACTCTATTGCGAAGACAGACTGGCTAAATAGTAATAGGGGTTCGATAATACACCTAATAAAAGGCTTCACAAACTTACCTCCTTCTAGAGAATTCCTCTTCTTGCTCATCCGGAAATGGGGTCGGATCGGAAGGTCCCTGTCCCTGCTGCCCAATCTTTTGGTAAAATGGAGTAATTCGAACAATGGAAAGAGGCTAGGCCCAAGGTTCTGAAAGAAGCAAGGAATACCAATTGGCTCTTATGTAGAAACTCCTATCAACCGGAACAGAAAGTAGAAGGGTGCACCCCTGCTTCCGAACCTCGCTACCCCGTAACTGAGAAAAAGAGAGGTAGTTTACTACCAAAACTTAATCTATTCCGGCCGAAGATGTTATTCTGACTTCCGGGTAGTTAGCGCAATGTTATCTTGAAGAAAGCGGAATCTTTAATTACATTACCTTGGTAGACTATCTTATTTATAAATATAAATGAAAGGAAGAACCACTCAATCTCCTTCACCTTTGGCCGGCGCAGTTCTGTTTCAATCTTTTGATGGAGCTGCGTAACTCGACTTTGTGAATAGGGCTAAGTCAGCAAGTCGAGATGTGCTCTTTTCCCCGGCTGGGGGCTACGCGGGACTTTCCAACTCGAGAGACTTACTACTAAGAGATTGCAGGGGAAAGATCACCGACCGCACTTCGTGATAGCGCGGAAAGGACCTTTCATCTGGAAGTTGGTAGGGCGGAGCGGATCCTTTAATTGACTACGCTAGGTTCTGAAGGAAAGCAACTAAGAAGCTAAAGGAAGGTAGTTTACTTGCTTAAATTAAAGGGGTAAGGTTACGAAGTAAAGCTACTTGCTTCGCGTACGAGGAGCTACTCTTTTCATACCCCTAGTAAGAATTTTATTCCGTTAGCTTCTTCCCATTAGGTTCTTCGATTTGTTCGGAGAAGAAACGAGAGACAAGAAAACATCTTTGATTACGATTAAAAGGAACAATCTCAAATAGACCAAGATCAAATTTCGGGTCATTTCTTGGTGAACATGATCTGCCATAATCTCTTCGATCCCTTTATATATGTGCCAGAATAAAGAGAGATTTAGTAGTAAAATGGAAAAAGGGCCGTCCAGGTATAGAAAAATAAAGGAGAGGGTACTGCTATAAATGACTAGTTTAGATAGCAAGGTGGTTTGCTCTGTTTTCAAAACATAAAAGTTTTTTTTTACGAAAGAAAAAATAAATTCTAAAAGTAGGATGACTCCCGCATGGAAAATAAGAGTGTAAGCGCCCGAAATGAGCAAGCCATTATGGCTCGACTCTACCGCGGAGCCCATAAAATTGATGTAAGAAAGTAACGCAATCCCGCCAGAAAAAATATTTAAAAAGCTATTTTTGCCCGTATTAATTAAGATGTGAAATTCGTTAGACCATTTAGAAAGTGGGAGGTGATGACCCATTGTTGTTATAAAACTGATATATCCTGAAATACATATAAAAAAATATATTAGAAAAGAAAAGTAAATATAAGAACCTTGGATGTCTAATAAGAATAAATAATAAAAATGATTTATAACAAAGATGCTAAAACTGACAAAATAGTCTTCACCTGTTTTAGCATAAAAAAAAAAAAAGATTGCACAAGCTTCCGCGAGAGGTCCCATTAAAAAAACGGCTTTGTTTACGCTGGAAATATCAAATATATAAACTACTACGAGAAATGGTAAATACAAATATAAAAGAATTTCTTTTCTTTTTAAGACTTTTAATAGATATAGGAACACTAAAAGTATAAATAGCGCGGATCCCCATGGGTTGAATACAAAGGACCCCCAAAAAAGTAAAAAAATAAAAACAATTTCTATTTTAAAAAAAATTAATGAAATACATATAAAATAAAAAAAAGAGGGGGCTATACCATGTACGTGTATAAAGGGTTCCCCATTTACTATGAGTGCGCCTCCTGTGTATTGAAAATGTCGACTCGAGAAAAGGCCGCTTAGCAAAAAGGAAAAAAATGTTATTCCTTTTTCAAAAGCATCTTTTGCGATTAATGTGAAATAAATGGCGCTCGCCCCCCCGAGGCTTAACAGGATATAACCAATATAATCAAATTTCAAAGACACGGTAGCGCCTGGTATGGCGATCCCACTAAAAAACAAAAAGATAGAAAAAATGAGCGAGATGAATCCTAGGAATAAATAGATTAGAGTGTCTTTTGGCATGAGTCTAAACATATAGATATAGATTGATACAAAAAAATTCCCTCCAGACAGCTTAACTCCGTCAAGCCTGTAGGATTAGTGAAGAATTATAGTGAGTTGTGGTTGGTTGTTGACCAACGAAATGCATGGGAGAAAGATGTACAAACAAAAGAGGAAAGGAAACTGGAACATCATAACAACGAATTAATCAGAATCAATATCAACTACAACGACCGAGACCTACACCGACGAAGATACTGTACTGAATGACTTGATCGATCGTACTAGATAGTATAAGATAGACCATAAACCTTTCATACGCAATTCCTCGATCCATTCATTAATGCGCAAGAGAAAGCGATCCATCAGACTAGAGGGAAGTTGGTCTTTCTCAACGTGGTGTATAGCACGAAAACCCATTCACAAGGTTTCGCTATAATCAAGTGTCAATGGTGTGGCACGCGTACTTGATCGAGGCCCGTGAGACTGAAAGAAGGATTTGATTACCGGAAAGATGGTTATGGAAAGCCTATCATGACATCGTTCATCGCGGTTCATGTGTGGCTGCTCGCTCTTGCCTTTCCTTGTCCAACTGCCAGCGATTGAGAGAAAGATTTCTCCTAGTAAATGCAAACGAACTCCTCTGTTTATGGTAGAAAACAAACGTCCTTCTCGTGAACCTACATGACTTGGAGCTTAATCTCGATCTCAATCTAGACATTAAGTGCCCGGTCTTCAGTCTTCAATCGATTGCACCGTCTTGATCAAGTAATTCAGAGATGAAACTAGAGTCTTCTTTCTTGCTAGGCGGATTAATGTTGCCAATAGTATGTTTCACAAATCATTAATCTTATTCTTACTTACTGAAACTCCTTCGCTTTTGGCTCTTCTCGGGAAGGGCTGGTCTGCTTGGGTAGCTCAACTCCAAAGCGTAGCTGAAGCACCTTTTTGGGGCTAGGCATAAAAGCTTTCGCGGAATAGGAATAGCGAATGCAGGCACAAGAGAAAGGGTAATTTACCTTCTGGGATGAATTCTGACAGCTCTTGCCGGGACGTTTTCTAACTTTAGGAGCACACATTGGCTAATTCCATCGAGTAGGTCTTTTGTCTAGATCTTCTCTTTATCTTTCTCACCCATACCACCCTATTTAGATTTAAGTGCACCGCTTGCTTTCTTTCAGAACCTCGCCTTTGAGAAGCGGGTTGTCTTTCGTCGGACTTATATATACCCGAAAGTTCGGTTAGAGCTAGCAGCTTACCCTATTGAACTTTTGAGGTTAACCTAACCGGCAACAGAAAGATGCCCTGCCCCTCTAATTGAAAGCGGGAAGCCGCGAGCGATGACTTATTCTCCTACGTAAATAGCTTTTGGAAATCTTACCCTTTTCTTTTATGTCCATCCGAAAAATAAAATTATTAAAAAGTGTGATTTTAATTAACACCCAACCTTCGACACAGGAAAAAGGTCTCCTCTTTATTCGCTTCGGGGACGGAGGTCCTACGGTAGGTAACAGCAGGCACAAGCAACTTGAGTTAGGGAGGCCCCTCTGTAATGTAACTTAATTAAGAAGGTAGGCGGCTTATCAACTTGACCTTACCCATAGAATTAAGCCCTAGCTCCAATATTTAAGTTTGAATCAGAGAAAAAAGTCTCTTAACGAAAAACAAACGGCTTTTGATCGGTCCCTGAAAAGCGTGATGTGGCTTAACCGCTATTGGCTTTCTCAGCCTTTGTTTCAGCGGATTCTGATGCTTCAGCCTCTTCTTTAGATTTGGAAATTCTCTTTCTAGCCAACCTCCCTGGATCTTAGGATTCGGGGTGAGAAGGTGATTCTCACTGGGTTTCCGAACCATTCTAAGAAAGGCATTCGCTTGCTGATGCAGCTGATTCAGCCTCTGCTAATGCTTTTGTCTCAGCGGATTCTTCCGATTAAGCAGATGGCACTTCTTCCTCACCCTTGGAACCGACCGAGGTCCTATCCTTCCCTGTAATGAGACGAAGGAAGCGAAGCGGGCTGCTTGTCTTGCCTCGAGCCCATAGAGAGAGGTACTGCTCTGGACTAGGATGGTGCTGCTCTGCTTAAAACTAGGCTAGGAAATGGGCCTCCCCCTCTACTCTAGGGTGCTTACACATTCTCTGAAAAAGGAAAAGACTTTTTTCTTATGCTTTACGGGTACGGGATGGGATCTTTGTTTCTGGGCTCTCAGAGTGGTGTACTCGCTACTGACTTGGGACTGCTTCCCTCAGATCAGACTGGACTTAGGTTACCTACTTACTCAAGCTGTGAATCCTCATAAGAGGAAAGCAGCAACTTTCTATTTATAGAAGGTAGATTAGTTCTTTCATATCCGATCATCAACTGCATAACTAGAAAAAGGGGATTGCAAATCAAATGGAAAAGCACCGACTACTTTAAAATGAAAAGACACCTACGCCTTCAAAGAAAGCCTATTTGAAGAGAGTTGTTACAGGTATAGTATCTACTCATTCCTGAAATCAAGGAAGATCACGAGCGCCTATTGGCTTTCTTGCATATTCGACTCTCTAATGCATATTTTACTTCGCTACCTTACTCTAGTTTGATAAAGTGGAATGAAAGTCGATATTGTACTTTACTTGAAAGAGATCCTACATCGATAGTTATTCCTTCCTATAGAAGAGAGCTTGAAAGTCTTTGATCAAGGAAGGGCGAAATCAAGTGCTTTCGCTAAGGTTAGGGCGATTCTCAGCTGTAGTAGCTGTTCTCTTCCCTTAGCTCTGCCCGCCCGCGTGGCGGCGCGTCTTTGTTCTGCTTGTTACTGGCTCTCTTATCCTGCTTTGGAGCTTCTCTAGAGACAGTCTTTATAAGTGGTCGGCGGGAAGGATGCTCATTGCCATCACCAAACTAGCTACCGAGCCGAGGGAAGACTTTTTTGCCTACGGGCCCTTATTTCGATCAATCCTTTAGATTCTGATGGCATCAACATGACATTAGACTTTTTCCTTAGAGAAGCGGGTGAAAGGCGGCAGGCAAAGCCATACAAATCCATAAGAGAGAGTCCGGTTTTCTTCCACGAATAGCGATTCCTATTCTGATAGCTAGGAGAGAAGAAGAGGGGCAACCTATATAAAGATTAAGGCGGATATTATCTGCTGTTCTTGATGTCTATGAAAGCATGGGAGCTGTCTTCTCTTTGTAGTTTGGAGAGCAGGATGGCACAATGGGAGGTTCAGGAATCAAAGCCTTTGCCTTTCTCCTTGTTGTTAACTGTAGGGTGGTCGAAGATTAGTAGAATGCGTTAGAAGGCATTAAGGGTTATAAAAAGCGGACTCACTTCACGAGCTGTAAGCCCAGGGAAGCTCTTTCACCTTCTTAATAGATCAACTAACCTGGACCCCGTAGCTCACCTTTCAGTCGAGGAAGTCGGATCTACTATATATAGTCTATCCTTCCCACCACCCGCCTTTCTGGCAATATTTCCGCAAGAGCTTCTCCCTATTAGATATATATTCCTATAGAAGCTAATCCTGATACAAGATCCGAGCATGCGGGTCCTTTGGCTGGCTCTTTAGGATGGTTTAGCTATAGGAGACCGAGGTAGCCGTTGTTCCATCATCAAGGGCAAGTCTTCCTCATGGAAAGAGCATGAGCGTAGAACAAGGATTAATCCATAGAAAGAAGCCAAGAGAAGATAAACTAAGAGCATAACAGAGTGCAAACCCACTCGAGAGAGCCTAAGAAAGAGCTGAAAAGAGGCAGCCCTAGTGATTTCATAGATGCCTACTTAAAAAATTATTAGAGTGCCCACTATCGGCTAAGCGGAAGGAAGTGAAGAAAGAAAAACTGACTGGACCAGCGGGAAAGGGTGATCGATCATAAGGAAGGCTTACGTCTTCATCTCTTGCTTCCAAGTGAGAGTCAGGAGGAAGAAAAAGACCAAGGGTTAAGATTCGTTCTCACAGAGAATTAGGGAGAAGAAAGAAGACCGTAGGACTATGAAGTCAGGGATATGAGGCTCGGTCTACAGGCCTTACGTCAAAGCCCGGGAACAGATGGGAAGTGCACCAACGCTCGGATATGAATTGGAACCCCCTCCGAAATTCGGTTAATACTATAATAGATTCCCAATCCCATTCCACAATCTACGCTACGGGTCAGGGAGGCTAACCATATGAGGAGCCCTACCACTAGGACTTGTTCAAGCAACAAGTTGGTATGGCCCATTTCATACCTAATCCCATGGACATATCTGATCATTGAATGGGGGCCCTCCTTTACGTAAGCGTTAAAGCCTTTCCCCCTATCCTTTAAAGCCGATACCAAACCTACTCGTCTGCTTTCTTGTCCCTTTAATGCTCACTAGTGTGTAGGCTTCATAACTACCACCGTCATCTCTGTCCTCCCCTTCAAGTGCCTATAGCCCATATCTGAATCATTTTCCGGCAGTACGCTTGTCGCTCTTCTTTCCTGACTTGAATTAAGAAGAAACCTTTTATCAACCCGATCGGGATAACCGGGGGGCTAGGAAAGCACTTAATAATTGATAGATAGGCACGGAAGCCTCTCGAACGAATTGAATTGTTCGAAGTCCAGCACGATAACGATAGAAGGAAAAAAAAGGCCTTGTCCTGACTTCCCCTGAGGGTAGGGAATACAGAGGAGATCCACCAATGAATGCCTATATAGCAGATAGTGCGCAGGTTTTTATCCCAAGTAGGGTAAACCAACGGATTTGGTAATATAATCTATTGTGCAAAAAGATGTCCCCTTCTACTTACTATAAGTAAGATGCCTTAGATGGGACCAGTCTCCAGGGAAGGTTTTGATTCTTCACAGACAGGAGAGGGATAAGAGGGGCATTGTACTGACTTTGGGAAGGGATCCACTAAAAGGAATTCCTGCTCATTGACTCACTTCGGGAACTGATCACAATAAGGGTGATCTCTCCATATATTATATCTATATATAAGTACGGCTGCTTGAAGCCCCCTATTCTGTATCGGTAGTTTAGTCCTAGGCCGGGTTTACTTGCTTATATGTCCACTCTTTTATGACACTGACTTGGATGCTTAAGACCAAACATTTGTTCCCTCCGAGGATAAGGCAAATTAAAGGATGACCAGTTCGTACAAAGAATCAATTGCCAGTACTGAGGAGGGGAAGAGCAACTCTCAATTAAATTGCCTCTTATTCACGCGATATTGCTGGATCGGGCTTTCGCCCTTAGCCCTTTATTTGTTGGCATTGTCCACGATTCCCCACTGACTGACTATATAGGAGAGAGTACAAAGGATCGAACAACCGATAATAGAACAACCTATTCTTGGACAACCTCTTTTCTGCATATAAGAAGTTGCAAAGCGAAGCTGCTACTGGTCCCCGAACTTGTCGAAAAGGTCAAAATAAGTCACTAATCTAGAAGAAGTAGAAGCACCCTAGGAGCAGCTCTCATTTATTCTATTTGCTGGCCACTCTCCAGTATCAAAATCTGTAGTTTCCCACCTTTTACATTACAGTCTCAATCAGAGTAACAGGCCTTAAAGGGGCTTCTAACGGGCAAAGAAAAGAAAGACCTCTACACATCCACTCCTTTATGCCTTCTTTCCGAAGATTCATTCCTTTGGCACGGAACCTTCACCCAATCTTCAACCAGGTCAGGCATACTATGTTTGATGGCTGAAGCATCCCTTCTCTTATAAATATAAAGAAGACCGTTCGCAGGTTGAATTTACTTGCTTGCCTAGTGTCACAGAACTAGGTCAGCTGCTGATGTTTCCTCCTTGCTCGTCAGATGCGCCCAGTTCTAGTGCTAGATGGGAGATTAAGACAAAGACGAGAAGACGAAAGAAAGATCGTCTGCATCTGATCGTCTTCGTCTGCTATAACCTTCAAAAGAAGAACGGCAACCTCATACATTCTTTTCTTTCCTTCTCTTCTATAAACTTCCAGTAAGAGGAAGGCTCTGAAAGAGAGGCAACTATTAGACGTTACGCGAGTCCCTCAACCTATCGGTTGAGTCACATCGCTTCACTACCCTTAGAGAACTGAAAGTTACTTAAGGAAGTTAAAGGGCAGTACTAAAGGAAAGAAAGATATATTATATCCTCCGCTCTTGGCCTAGCATACAGATTCAGTTAGCTACATCAAACAGCCAAGAAGGAAGCTCTTATTCGATAGTCGTACATACAATAAAAGAAGCTAAGCTGCTATTCCTTATTCCACTCCCAGTTAGTTAAGGAAATTAAGCTACTTCCTAACAGCAAGAAGGATATTTTCGGTAACCGGCGTCCTCTAGCTACACGGTCTTCCATCTGCGCCTTCGCTTGATGAATGTATGACTTTTTACGACCAGTTGCCTACGGATTCTCCTTCATCCTCTATCGCAGCGGAGCCATCTCCATCTCTGCGCTTGAATGTTTCTCCCCGGCCCTGCAGCAAAGGAAAAGTTCTTTCTCTAAATCGGGCCCGGGACATTCGACGAAAAAGGATGACCCGATGAAAAGCCCCTTTTCCCCCCAAAAAGGCCCGGATCCCCTATTTATTTATAGGAAAATCTGCCCGCCCCGAGGAAAAATATGTGTCCAGAAACGCTATGTGAATAGGGTCTTTAAGCCCTCACCCAGCATCTAGTTCAATCAACATACGTTTAAAATAAAAAATTGAAGCCTATAGCCATTTCAGCCTTACTCCCTATTCTGTCTTAAATAAAGCTATGATAAAACTGGAGTAATGTGGAATTACTTTTCCCATTCCTGTGAGCTGTAGAGTTAGTTATCCTTTATCATCCCTGGTATTCCTCCTCTCTATGAGATGTGGGATCGACCCGCCCTTCCTGTTTCTACATCTTTTTGGATGATAAGACATGCCTATCCATGTTTTATCCAGCCTTTGCTCCACTATCAACCACCGGAATGGTTATTTTGCCGGCCCCGCTTTCCTCTCCCGCGGCAAGAGCTCGTTCGCCAAGTCCGAACTCCCGCTTTATCGTCGATGACGGCTCTCTTCGATGCCAGCAACCGCGTTTGACCCTTTCCGCGCTTCTTTCAATTTCCTTACATTCTAGCTGAAGGAGAGACTTTACCTTTACTTAGAGAGGGGCAGCAATACTACGCTCTTCCGTGCTCGTAGGTTGACTTCCCTTATGCATCCAGCCGCTTCACTAATGTGAATAGGTTATAGAGAGGGGTGGGTTGGTTATATACTCTTATGCGCGTTCCTTCTTCGAACCTTTTGGTATGTATTGCCCCCTAACTATAGATCAGATCCACCAGACGAGAAACTCAATTCCGCACTGCTGCTGAGTCGTCGGACTTATCCACCAAGGGATTCGTGGAATTTCTGTGGATTGCGTTGGAGGAAATCTACCAAAGCTAGGCAGATAGATAGACTCCTTTCCCGCTGCTAAGGGGGAGCAAGAAACTAAATCAAATGATTGTTTTTTAATCAGCGCCCCTTTTGGGTATGCAGGTACTAAGAGTCTTCTCACTACCAACCAGCAGACATCGTCTGGCTGGGTCTTGCCGGTATCAACAACAAGAAAAACGACCAAATGGAAACAGCAACTAACTATGGCTCTTGGCCCAGACAACGTCCTAGGCGTAGGGGAGATCGGAGCAACAGGGAACGCCTAGACGACGTTTTTATTCCTGGGCTGCAGTAAGTAGATCGAGAGGTCGTTCCGCCCCTTGTCCCCGAATATGGGTAATATGTTCTCAAAAAAAAAGTTGCTCCAATCTGACCTAGCTGGCGAGCGATCCCAGTTCGCGGCAGAGAACAAGACAGCAAGCGAGCGTACCTTTGTTCGCTTCTTCTCCACCAAGCACGGAAGTTTAAGGATAACTGTAGGTCGGTGGCTGCCTAAGGAAACTCCGATTCGATCCGCCCCCCCGGCTGGGAGGCATCTACCTCATCCCGATCACAAGGAGAGGTTCACCATGATGGGGGTACTTCTTTTTTTCCCTTCCGGAAAGAATGAAATACATAGGGGACCATTCTTTTGTTGCGGCATGCTCCTCAGATTTACGGATTCGCAGGGGGCCTCAGGCCCCACTTAGTTGACTGACAATGACAAAGGCTTGCGAAACTAAGCAGGGCCTTTTGAATTGAATCTTAAGTAGTCTATCAGTGGTGCGAAGCGGCTTTGCCCCTTTTCAGTAGGGGGGCGAAAGGTTAGACCTTAGAAAGTCAGCGAACTGCGGTTCTTCTATGTAGGCGTTCCCCCCTTGACTCTCCTAACGTCGAGCTAAGTGACTTCGTAACCTTTTCGTAGCGTAGTAGAATGAAGGCTACGCACCGACGCTCTCTTATCTATTAGCCTAAGCGTCTTCGCTAACTCGCTCGCCTAGTATACCCTACTATACAATACATTAGTAGGGTAGGCTAACTCAGCCGCTTATTTCAAAAAATGTAGGGCTAAGTAGCGCCTTTTCCTTTTTGAATAACCCATTCTCATTATCTTTCATAAGTCAAGTAGGCGAACCTATACTATAGGTCCTTAGTAGGCGTTGACAAAGAAGAACAGCCGGTTAAAAGACAGCGAATCTTTTTTTTTATATTATTTATATTATTTAATATAAAGATATATATAGGCCAGCTTGACAAGCTACCCTTCCTCTTGATCTGAGGTGCGAAGAGAAGCATCTCTTTTTTATGACTTCCACTTATCGATCCCGGCCCGTAAAAGTGACCGACCGGGGCCCTATTGATGAATGAAAGAAAGGGTTTATGAGCCCTAGCCCTGTAAGCCCACACCTGTGTAGAGTAGATCGTTCAACACCTGCGGCACAAACCCATTTTTGACCTATTGGTCCTAGTATCATAGGCGACCGAACGGCCGCCCCCTAATTACTAGACCAACCTGCTATAATAATTCCATAAACACCTAGCGAAGATATGGCAAACAAATAAAGTAGCCCTATGTTCGAATCTGACAATACCATACCATAATCAAAAGGTACAACGGCCCGAGCAACCAGACTTAACATAAATGTAGTCACTGGAGCCATTCTAAAAAGGGAGAAATTAGCACTACTTGGTGAAATAGGTTCTTTTAGAATCAATTTCAAACCATCTGCTAGAGGTTGTAACAATCCGAACGATCCCACTACATCAGGACCCTTTCGACGTTGCACAAAAGCCATTACTTTACGTTCAGCTAGCACTAAAAAGGCTACTCCTAGTAGAAGTGGTAGAATTATTCCAAGTATTTCGGCTGGAACTGCTATGTACGTTTTCGATTTTCTATTCACTCATGATCTGGCCTGGTCGACCCGATCATGATATTTCACTCATGATCTGGCCCGGTCGACCCAATCATGATATTGAAGGATGGGACCTTTTCTCGAAAAACTCCGGATCCAGAGAAGAGTTGAAGATGGTGCAACATCGAATCCTGTCACCTTACTTCGAATGGAATCTTAGCCCGCCTCACTTGCTTTCTGTACTGCATAAGGGCCATAAGGGCATAAGCGAAGTCAAGGGATTTCCTTCTAACTAGTGGCTGAGAGTAAGCAAGCTACCTTCATTCAACAGATTTGTGGTTGAGTCAATAACATGCTCTGGGTCGGGAATCTTTGCTCTTCTCTTTTGCATTTCCGCTGCCTGCGTTCTTCTTCGTGTCCGTCCGTATCGCAAAGCTGGTCGACGCCAGCTGTAATGGTTGAAAATAGGGGGCCAACCAAGACCCTACCCTAATAAAGCTTTGTTCGATAAAGCAAACGATTCGTTCCGACAACTTCGGACCAGATTAACCCTTTTGAATTAGCCGATCTTACAAAATGGATCGGGCGGGCTGGTTGGGAAGGGGTGATTTGCGGAGAAAAGAATCGCTGAGAGATAGATTCTACTATTTAGTCAGGACGAATGAGTGGCTGTGCGGCATGCTCCGGAGGAGATTGACCCTTCCCCGAGTCAGTCCAGTCGGAAAGGGAAGGGCCCGCTGTCTAGACTGCATTTCGGGAGTTTGAACACCATCCCATTTCAACCAAAAATACAACCCTGTCAAAGGTATCTAACCTTCCTTCCTTATGAGTGGAAATCCAATTCCGTTTTGTCCTTTTTGCATAAAAATCAAGCTAATATATATATTTCTTTTAAACCCGTTCTTCCGACCCACAGTTTATCCTCCAAAAATGACCTTCTCCAGTCGGGGAACGCATGAGATATTCTACTAAACCAAGTAGGTCCTTGAGCGGATCCCACGTTAGCCCCAAGACGTTGGTCTCTAACTAGAAAAGTAAATGCTTGAGCTTGAGTGAGAAGGGCCTCCCCCCCGCTGGTATTTTTCCTGTATGGTGTTTACCGGGTGGGACCCTCGATCCAGAAGGTATGCCACTATCAGCTTCTATACATGTCTGCCTCCCTTGAAAGCTCTTGGTGCTGCGACTATCACCGGTAAGTTGCGTCGGATCAACATCGGGATTAGAATCAACTGCAAAAGAAACTAAGTCAACACCTATTTGCTCTGGATCTACTGGCCCGGACGCTTGAATCTATTCCACCGCAAACAACCGAATATACTACTGCAGGATCTTCCGCAGCTTCTGTTGTTATTGCTCCCACCTGTCACCGCGCCACCTCAGCAGCTGGGATTGGAACTGCTTCCGCATCTGGTACTCCCCAACCTTGTCTATCTATCCTTAGAAGTAGGGCGAGTGTCTAAAGACCGGGTTATCTCTCTGAATCAGGTTATTCACTGGGCTGTTAAGCCATCGAGTCTTCTAGGGTTGATCGACCCGTTTCAAGAGGATTCATCCAAGACTCTAGATCTCGTTAATTCTAAGGTAGTTTACTTGCTTACTTGTTAGAGTAAGGAAGATGAGAGGAGGGCAGGCTTTAAGGCATATATAGTTGGCCGGTTATTTGTCTTTCCCATCCCTGCAGCTACTGCAGGTGCCAGGAATTCATGGATTCTCTGGTAGAGGGGAGGTGGAATTATTCTATTGTGGGCTGGCTTAAAAGAAGCTCCCAATTGCAGTAGGAGTAGCTACTTGTTTCATGGCTTTAATTTGAGCTCTTCAGATCCTGAATCTCCATAAATGGGTATGACTGGTTAAGGTGACCAGCTTTGTGCGGCAACCGCAAGTTAAGGTACTCTGGATTTGTTATAGCGCCACCATTTCACAATATACATTGTCCGGGAAAGCAAGTTTTGGGATTTCTGTTTTGTCCTACTGACGCTCTTCTATGAAAGTGGAGGCTTTACTTTAACCGGTCTGTTAAAGTCTCCTTGCTACGGCCTTTTTTTATATCCCTAGCTCGGAGGGTTACTCGAATCTTTCGTTTTTGTACTCTACTCGTTCCTTGAAGGTCCAATTAATTAATAGTAATTGGAGGACGGTTAGTGTCTGTTCTGCATGACTCTGGAACGTTATAGCTAAGGAGCGGATTTCAGGGTCCCTTGACTTGCCAAATGGTTTCCGGTATGCCTATACAGTAAGTCTTTACGCACATGATAGTGGCAGCCAGGATTCTACAATAGGCGGCCGCTGGAAAACCCGACTTAGCGAATCACTTCCAGGCTGGCATTAAATCTTTCTCGTGCCAGTGGCTCTTGTGCGCCCCATTTATGCTGGTGGCATACCGTACCGTATTGTGCTGAACACTCACAAAAGCCGTGGCCTTCCGCTATGTTAGACCCTCCCCTAGAAGTACAATGGTTGGTCCCTCCGGAACTGGTAATTTCCGTTTGACTTGAAAGGAGCCTTGTTCGGCAGGTGCGCAGCAAGTATTCTTTCACAAGTTTGGCGCAAGTCGTACCTCCTTAGCTACTTGTACTAAAAAACTAGGGCGCTATACGGAAGTTCGCGCCTGCTTATCCCGGCTACAATAACTATCGAACAGCGATCCATCTGAAGAATGGCGCTCGTATATCCGGTCTGTACTTTCCCCTATTAGAGAAGGGCGGGGTTTGGAACCCTCAAGCAAGACATGATCCACATAATAAGACATCATAGCGCCTAGAGATACAGGTACGGTTCATCGCGTTACTTATCCAAGCGTGTTGCCGGATAGTCGGATATGCCGTACTCTGATTTTTATGAGGTTAGGAACCATTTGCCGTTACCAGCATTGCTCATTATTAGGTAACGCATTCCCGTTTATCGATTTAAAGGTTAGGGTGACACGTTGTCGCTTTCGCTTTAATCTTTAATAATGAATGATATGGAGTCATGCAAGGAGCGCGCTTTACTAATATAATAGAAAGGGGCTTTCACCATCTATTTCTGCCCGAACTCTTTCTGAGTTTCCCTCCTAGCGAACGGGGAAAGCTTATCCCTCACTCGCATTCGCCTAATCGAGCAGAACGCCACTCGGCGCTCATCCTACAACTGGTCCCGCCTATAGTTATAGTGTCGAACACACATAAGTATAGGTTTTGTTGTCCTTACGACGGTTGTCAAAGACCGGGGCTTTGCACTTCGCGACCCTATCCGAGTATGTGCTTAGTGCAACGCCCCATAGAACAATGAAGTAATGTATCCATACGAGCTCCGGCCCTCAGCAGCTCGAAAAAAAAAAAGAAACTTGTTCATTTATGTTACCTGTTGTGGACCTTCAACGTTTCACCTTTCATAGATCTGGGAAAGGGTTTGGGAAGTGACGTTGAGGCTGGGCACGTGCGATAAGTAATAAAGAAAGCAAAGGGAAATCAGAGGAGTTAGAGCAGGGAACAATGGGCATCCCTGCCTGGAAAACTAACAGTAGAGTGACGCGAAGGACCTCTAGCAACTCTACTACCGCCTTTCCTACCAAAAAGCTAACCCAACCGAAGGAAATTACATAAGGTCTGGAAAGGGCTGTAAAGAATAAAACTCCTTCCTCCCCTGTTCCGGAGATAGATATAGCCCTCTCGAAACCTAGCTGTTAGAGTTTTCTTTTTGTGGGGGGGTAATAATAAACTAAATCCCCGAACGGGTACTTGAACCCCTCTCCTGCAAGGTATAGAACAACTAAGGGTACTGGTCCTGCTCGCTTTGGTTCTGCTCCTGTGGTGACCAAGAAGCAGGAGCTTGAGCTCAACCAGCCATTGATAATCACTTTTTTGGTTCCCAATCGGGATGGAGATTCTGGTCCGGTGTAGGGGACACCTTATTCATGATCTAGGGGTCAAATGTAGCCTGCGCTAAGCAGGGAGAGCTCCTCTTTGGTTCCATCTGTCCACATTCTTCCCTTCCATCCAGGGGAATTGGGGCTTGATTGTTCCGTGTAGTCGATTCGCTAATTACCCTCCATGAACAGAGTCCATGAGCTCGGGAAGAGAAGTAGGGCCTTCGGTCAACCAAGAGAGGTCCAGCCCTTCCTGATCATTCTCGTTGCGTTCTTCTTTCGAGCTGATCAGTCAGCTTCTAGCCACCCAACCAATCCTGTTGATCCTGACCTACAGAAAGGGGTGAATGAGGTTCTGAAAGAAAGCCCTCATCCGTGTTTCGGTGACCGGGAGAGTCAGCCGGAGATAGGTCTGTGCTTTCATCATAGGGTAGCTCGTCAGTACCAGGTGTTGATCAGTCATCCAAAAGAGAGGAGCTCCGAGGACCTGTTTGACATCTCATTCAAGAGAGAGTGAGTCATCCATCCAATTCCTATGTTCACAGAGGGGCCCGAAAAAGAGAGTGAGTGAAAATGATGCACTACACGGACGCCATTTGGACCCTACGAAAGCAAGCCCCGAGCTGGTCCGTACCAACCAAGAAGATTGGCTTCATTTGCCATGTTGAGGGCTCAGAAGAAGCTCATGTTGGAAAGCAAGCATGTGCAAGAACCAATCAGGATACAAATCTGGGGTCTTCCTGGATGGATTGACCTACGACTGATTTACTCAGGCCCTTTCCCACTGACTTCTTCCTTCATTCGGAGAAGTCATCAGGAATGGAACCAGTGGAAAGTCGTATGCAGAAGAGAAGTGCAAAATGGGCAAAGACGAAGACTTTGGAAGCGAAAGACGCACCGATTGACGCTCTTCCAGCCCAGCTGCTGTTTATTGAGCTCAAAGTGGATGAGAGAGAGGCTTTTCTATGCTATGGTCTTCTCAATTGCCTAGTCTCGGTTCAAAGACAGTGGAAGGATCCATCCATCAGCCTTTCTATCTCCACAGCGCTGACCTGCGCTTTCCCACCTAGTTCACCGACCTCACGAGTCTGATTTGGCTCTCTATTGTCCACCAAGGAAACTCCAAACAATTCTACTGCGACTGAGCGATCTCATCGATCTGACCTTCCTACTCGGTATGGAAAGGACTCTTGACTGACTCTGAGACTAAGTCTTCTGACTTGGATTGGCATACTGGGGTCAATTCCATCCTATCCTCTTGAAGCACCCTGCTTCCTTACTCTTTAAAGTAAGCAAGTAAACTACCCTTACGTATAGCTAAGGTTTTTATTCCTAACTCATCAAATCAAGTAGACAGACTTCTAGGTGACGTGGCTCTTTCCTGACATCATCACACCCCGGATCCGCTTAAAAAAAAAAGGAAATAGAAGCTGCCTTACTCTCATCTTTTTGTCGAAATCTCTATGAGCTGAATGATGTCACTCGAGTGTTGAGCTTTCAAAGGCTTTTTCAAGACCATCCAAGGCTTTCCATTCTGCAAGGTAGTTTACTTGCTCGACCATAGGGAGAGGTAGCTTGCTTACTTAGTGTGAAACGCTAAGGAATAATTAGCACTTCAAAGAGGTGGGACTCTCCTTCCTCACCGGGGTGGTGAACTAGGGGGGAAGGAACATTCCATGCATGGAATGATAGAACAGAACGGCCGACGGCTACTTGGGTTAGGCGGCTCAGTGAGACAGGGAAGGGCGAACGAAGTGGTAGTCAACTTCTATGTGCTTAGAGCGGGCATGGAACACAGGATTGGCCGCCGAGTGTGTAGCGCTAGCTTTATCACAGTGCAGGAGAAATTTATAGCGAAATGGCACCGCTAGATCGCGTAGCAAGTAAGAAAGCCATAACAGTTCAGAGGTAGTAAGGGCGAGTGCCTTGTACTCTGCTTCGGCACTGGACCTGGAAAGAGTCGGTTGCTTTTTGGAAACCCAAGTCAGTAGGTTTTTCCGAGAAATACGCAGAAGCCCGTAGTGGACCGTCTGCTATCGGGGCAGCCAGCCCAGTCGGCATCGGAGAATGCAAAGAAGGTGGTTAACGGTCCCGGAGTGATGGTTAGGCCAAGGCCAAGAGAACCCTTCTGATACCGTAAGATGCGTTTTACAGCCCGGGGATGAACGGTGGTGAGAGCGTGCATGAACTGACAAACTTGATTGACGGCATAGCAAATGTCAGGTCTGGTGAGAGTGAGGTACTGAAGGGCGGCAACATACGATATTCTGTTGCATCAGAGAGAGGAGCACCGTCGTATGCAGAGAGCTTTGAGCCAGACGCAAGGGGTGTGGGACACGGCTTGGAGTCTTGCAGTGCGAGTAAGCGGATCCAAGGTGTATTTAGTCTGAGTCAAGACTAGAACAGTCGATGTACGTTTGGCTTCGATTCCCAAGAAGAAATGAAGATCACCAAGATCTTTCATGGCGAAGCGCGCACCCAGTCGCTGAATGAAAGAAAGGAGACGAGAGGAGACTGAGGCAGGACGGTAGTCCTGAGAAAGATCCTTCTGCGAACTGCTCTGTGGCTGGACAGGAGAGAGGTCAACAGCGGCAAGGATAGGAGACTGACCCATATACGTGCGAGGTTTGGAACCCAACAAGCGAGAAACTTGACTTAGTTTAGGAACTCGTCCATCCACGGGGCACCTTTCGTAGTGAGGGAACTCCTCTGTTTTTAGCTTGACGAGCGACTTACTTTAGTTTCCGAAAAACGCATAAACCCCGGGATTTTCGTAAAAGAGGGACTTGAGTGACTCGCCCTAATCAAAAAGCGGGAGAGGGGCGAAGAAACTCGATCGGTTACTAGAGACGAGCAAGGGCCAGGGACGCACTCGACGAGCAGACGAGGGACGAGTGGTAGGAGCCGACAAATAGTAGTGCCGGTTCAGTGAAGTCAAGTCTTTACGTCTATAGGGGCTCCCCGACGATCCCGAACCTTCAAAAAGTGAGGGGTATGTGTTGTTTCTTGGCACTCTCTTTCTTTGTTATGCCAACCTAAAAAGAGATAGGGATACGGGGCTTGACTTGAAAACAAACAACTGGCGCTGCCCCCCGCGGATAGGGCACTTTTTGCCCTTAAGTCCAGGATACGCAAAAAATTCCTCCAGAACGATTGAGAGTGGATTTCTGGTTCGATAGTGTCGAGAAGGTGGAGGGCCACCGGTGACCGTGCTTTCGTAAAAGCACCATTGGGTGGTGGTTCCTCTCTTTTCTCTTGAACCCCGAACAAAAAAAAGATCTCGCCATCAGCTCGACTAAGAGTTCCGAATCTAAAAAGTAAACTGAACTTGACTTAAGACGAAGGAACCGAGTGCCAAAAAAAACCGGTTTCTTAAGGCTTCAAACTACTAGTCATTAAGACTACTATGAAAGAAAAGCAAGGAAGTCCCTTTCTTGACTTGGCCTGCGTGCATTATACCTACACCCTTTTAAAAGAACTTTATTTCAATTTCAACAAAGCAAAGAAACGAAAGCATAACTCTTTGCTTGTTGTCCTCTTACTCTTTTAGCCTGCCTTGTGGGGGTCCCCCGGGTGTCTACGGCGGATCCGATCGGTCTCGTGATGAAGAGAAATCTTTTCCGATCTTCCACTAAGAAATAAGAAAGGTATCGTCACGACAACTAAATTTTCCCGGTAAACTACTCCGGGGCTCCCCGTGGTTTAGTAAAAAGGAGGGGAGATTTTATCTGGGTCATTTCATTCATTATGAACTTAAAAGTGTAAGGCCGATTAGTGAGGTCTTAAAAACTTCATACAATGAATGATCGGCAATTCTATTTGTGCTTTCAGCAAGTAGGCGACGCGAATCTATGGTTTTTATCAATCGGATACCATACCAATTGCTTGGATGCGTTTGAAAGCCTCGAGATGACTTGCAGAAAAAATTCTTTTTAGGTTTTTCCGTAACAAATGGTCCATTTATTGATGGGCGAACGACGGGGATTGAACCCGCGCGTGGTGGATTCACAATCCACTGCCTTGATCCACTTGGCTACATCCGCCCCTACCCCCACACAGGTTTAAGTCTCTATCTACGATCGGATCCTTTCCCCCATATGACCGCTATCAAATATAAGCTTTTCCTATACTATAGTTGCAAGTCTATTGTTGTGTTTTGGAATTAGGGGAAGCAAAGCTTCAACAAGTAGAAGCTTCCTGGCAAAGCTTCAAACAAAGAGGTTGGGCTGTTCACTTCATTGATTTTACTTAACTTTACTTAAGATTAAAGATAGGGGCCGGGCGGGCAGTGAAGGCTCGTTTAGTAGACAGCAAGCTACGGCTTTGACGAGCAGCAAGCACCTACTCCTAACAAAATGAAAAGCAGCAAGCGTAGCTTGAAGAAGCGAGCCCCTTTCAGAGAAAGCCATTGCGCGCTAGCCCCCTGTATAGGGTTCCAAACCTGCGCACCCCTAAACTACAACAAGCTTTGAAGCCCCTACTTATTTTATTTATTTTATGCGATATTTTTAGAAGTCCCTTTCTACAAAACAAACCTTTCTATAATATAAGGGAAGCTCTTCGAGCTTTCTTCGCATGCTTGAGCGCATCTTTCCCCTTTCTATTAGTAAGGTTTTCAAATTAAAGTTTACTTGCTTACTTTAAAGAGTAAGGAGAAACTTTAATTTGATTATTGCGGGGGCGCTAACGAGCAAGAAAAGGCCCCTTACTATAGATAGGCTAAGGCGCCTTTACATTATAATAGAAGGCGCTTCTTTCTCAAAGTCAAGTTTCTCGCTTGTTGCTTTAGAAAGATTGCAGGTGAATCTTAGCTCCTTCCTTCAGCTGGCTCCGCCCTATCTATTCATCTCTTTTTTCAAATGGATATTTAGGGATCTCTTGTTCATAGATCTTGAAACCAGATCAATATCCATTTCTCAATATATCTATCTATCGATAGAAAGATATAGATCTCTTCTATCTGGCCATATCTAAATATGGAAGAACCAACACTTAAAGGGCGTACCGACGGAAGGTTCTCACCCTGTCCCCGACATTGTTCTCCGACGATGCCCCCTGGGCGAAAGGGGCCACCATTATCTTTCTTTCTTCAATCGTTCCGATCAGGACAAGTGGGTTGGTTCGTTTCGTCCTTCTATCTACGCAATTCTCTGTCTTCGTTCGTGATCATGTTGGGCGAAAGGTAGTTGTAGAGGAGCGGCTGTGAAACGGTGATTCCCCCCTTTCCATTGAAGTAGGGGGGGCCTCCTTCCCCACCATTCCGGCCTATTATTGATAGGGATTTTACCGATGCTGAAGGTAGCTTGCTTACCAAGCCACCCACTTGAGAAGCTAGTCGCCAGAAAGAAGCGACGAGGAAGCGAAGCTGTCTACGAAGCTTTGCTTCCCCCCCTCCCCTGTAGTCGTAGTACTCGGCTCGTCGCTATTTTGATTCAAAAGGTAACCGACTTTTTCTCCGGTTTCCGCAACCGTAACCATTTGTCACTCCGATTACTTCATCCATAAAGCTTTATTTATTATAGCGGTACGCTCTAAAAAAAAGTCAAGGATAAGCTTGCATTCCAGAAGCGGTAGCTTCCCGCCTCCTTCATTCCTACCGCCTCCTTCGGTGAGAAGTTCCCTTCCCTTTTTAAAAATGCCGGATTGGTCTGCCTCAGCAAATGTACAAAGTGGAGCTGCCTGCTGTTTGGCTGATCCTCTTCTTCCCATTCGGGTTGGGTTGATCCAGAAGTAAAGTAAGAAGGAACGGAACCGCTGGAGAGTCGTCTGCGGTTCACACTTGGGCAAAGACGACTTACTTTTGAAGCGGAACACGAACCGATTTCCGCTATTCCGGGTTCTTATTGAGCGTAGCGAAATCGAGGTTTATGATAAAGTCAGCGAAGTTTCTATGGTGTTCTACCTTTGTGTAGTCTCGGTCCACAGTGGAAGGCTCCGCACCTGAGCCTCGTTAGACTCAGCGGAAGTGTAAGGTGTAAGTGAAGAGAATAGAAGAGATGAAGTCCGTCCCTTAGCCTAGTCTATATCTACAGCTGACGCAACTCCGTACCGACGCCTCACTACTACTTAATTAATTAACGGCTAAGCGATTTCATAACCTGAGCTTTCCTTAACCAGCCGACCTTACTTCGTAACCTTAGCCTCCCTTTCTTTATAGTTCGACTAAGTGACTTCGTAACCTTAACGTACTTTCTTTCTTACTTTAGCATAGGCCTTCGCCACTTCAAACAGGCGCTTCGCCCCCCCCCTTTTTTTTTTAGAAAGGACGGGGCCTTACTTATTCTGTTCAGGGGGGATAAAAGACAAAGAAAGGGATCCGGGGGCTTTATGATCGTAGAAAGGGGAGGGGGACGACCCGCCGAATTCACATCAGAAATCGACAACATCAACACAAACGAAATCTTGAATTGCGTATAGAAACAAAACGAACCACTTCTATTCTCGGAGCTGAGGTATATGAAGAATGGCTTTTTGGTCCCTTTCGTCCAGTGGTCAGGACATCGTCTTTTCATGTCGAAGACACGGGTTCGATTCCCGTAAGGGATAGGTACTCATTCCCGGCCGCTTTCAGTTAGTGTTCATTGCTGAGTGATCGCTCGCTATTTGGCTGGAAAAGGCGGTCTGGAAGCTTCCTCTCTCCCAGCAAGCAAGACGAGATCACCACTTCTCTCAGTAATGAACTTCCTTGAATTCTTCCTTATCCTGATTCCAAAGTTTTTATTTATTCTTGACTTTTAAGTGAAAGGGGGAGTTGGATCATAAAGAAGAGTTTGTTCCTGAGCGCAAGCACTAAGGAGCCTACTCGATTGACAAGCATAGCTTTGATAGCTGCTTTATTCGCCTGTGAACCAGGAATTGATTCAAAAATAGGAAGCGGGCCATAAGCGGTGATAGGCTCCCTCCCATCCCTTTCTTCTCCCCCAACTATATTCACTTCGCGGTAAACAGAGACTTTCCAATAGCCAGCAGGGCAAAGCCTTTTTTGGGAGTCCAAGGGTGCCGCCCCCTACTACCCAATTCCTGTCTTCGGAACTACGAAGATAGGTGACTTTCTGCGATGGCCCTCCACCCCGTTGGGAAAAGTGAAAGGAAATAACAAGCCCTAAACTAAATACCAACTAGCAGCTTATCAACCACCGAAGA